TGAAATAGAACGATTTTAGAAAAGATATAATGAAAAATTCTTTGATTGGTTCTTCCCATAGAACCAATCCATTTTATTTGACCGACGGAGCCAACAAAAACAAAAGCAAAGAATACAAAGAATTCATATTCAAAAAAAAAAAATGAAATTCTTTGTTCATTTTTTTTTTTGATTTTTAAATAATTTGAATTTATATTAATATATATTAACTAATTTCTAGTTTTTAGAATTCAATTCTAATCTACTAATCTAATATTTATATATATATTCTTTTTTTTTCTATTTTTCTATAGAATTTCTATTTATTTATAGAAAAAAATTTCTAATCAAATTTCATAAAATTTCAAATAAACAAAGTGATAATCTAATTGATTAGAATAAAAAAAAAAGAGAGTTCTTATTCGAACCGCCTCGTAATCTTTAACCAATTCTGCGCTTCAATATAATTCCCAGGAGTAAGCGCTATAGCCTGTTTCCAATATTCAGCGGCTTGGTCGAACCAAGCCTCCGCAATTTCAGAATCTCCCTGTCGAATGGCCTGTTCTCCACGGTCGGAATAGGCGGTCAATTCCTTCCCTTGGAACCGTACTTGAGAGTTTCCTAACTCATACGGCTCGGCAGTCAATTCTTTTGGTGTCTACCCTAGCCCTACCATATATCTAACTGAATGAGATTTCTCATAGATCTATTTGATTTTTCTCGGGTTAACGTTAAACAAAAAAGGTTAATTACATGAGTTTCAAACTTGACTTTTGATTCAATTAATAATCAGTTTTCTCTTTTCTCCTACCTTCAGAAAAAGAAAGCATAGGCATTTCGAAACTCTCATTAGAATTTTCTGAAAAGGTAACTATCTCGCTTTCATATTCTATAGAAATTTATATAGAATCCTTGAAAAAGACTTCTTCCTCATAAAAAAAAGACTTACTCTCTTTGGGATCTGATGCTACACCGCTGCTCAATACCTTAGGGGATCGGCTCTATTACATAAGTCGATTCCTCATTTTTATCTCATATCATGACATAAATAAGCAGTTCTTATTGTATCGCCCAAAACCTTGTAAATTGATCTTTACGGTGCTTCCACTATCAATTAGATCTTTTCTTTTATCCATAGAATAAAATATTTAGGCATATATATTTTTTCATATTTCGAAGTTTCTTTCTTTGCTACAGCTGATAAAAATCGTTTTTTGGACGATGCAATATGTAGAAATCCTACTTTTTTTCTAGTATTTATTGTCGTATTTGCCCTTTCCTTTTATTTCTTTCTATAGTGGAGATAGTCGCACGTAATGACAGATCACAGCCATATTATTAAAAGCTTGTGGTAAGAACGGGTTTCGCTCTAGTGCCCGAAAATAATATTCTAAAGCTTTCGTATGTTCGCCGTTACTTGTGTGGATAAGGCCTATGTTATAGAGTATATAGCTTCGATCATAGGGATCAATTTCGAGTCGCATAGCTTCATAATAATTCTGTAACGCTTCTGCATAATTGCCTTCGGATTGAGCCGACATTCGTTACGGTCGTCATTCAATTAAAAGAATTCTCCGTTCCAAAACCGTACGTGAGATTTTCACCTCATACGGCTCCTCCTTTATGTGCATAATGAAAATAATCCAGAATCCATGGAATTAAAAGAAGGACGAAATATTGTCATTATGAACTGAGCGGGGCTAATGTTTTTACAAGAAATCTCTAGCTAACCCTCTTGCAAAAGATCCTTTCTTAACATCAAGCGTGCTGGTACTAGATAAAAATGTAAACTCCAACAATTTCTTTGTTCTCAACGCCCTTTAATTTCCAGGAATTAGTCACTTCAACAATCTTTGATGGTTATATGGGTATCCAAAGTACGAACGAGATGGATGTTTGTTGTCCCAACCATTTCTTTTAGTACCGATCCCGATAAAGAAAAGGAGTGCTTTATAACAAAGTTTTTGTTTTGTTGATTCCTAGGCGTAGTGCTCCTTCCTTTATGCCGCCTATTGATACTAGTGTAGTAGGATTGAACCGCGATACAGATCTATGATCTATAGGTCTAACCTTTCGCTCAATACTAGAATCAACAATTCAAGCATCTGAGGTTGCATTAATCGGGGATACACGACAGAAGGAATTGCTTTATTTTATAAACTTCACCTTCAACCAGCGTCGATTTTTTGATTTCAATAGTCTTTTTTTATATTCCGAATCATATGTCTTTTTCCTAAGGCTGAGGGCGGTAAAGTCAAAATAATAATAATCAAATCACACCATCTCTGTAATAAGTAAATGCCTCTTTTTCTCCTGAAGTTGTCGGAATTATTCGTAATAAGATATTGGCTACGATTGAAAAGGTCTTATCAATAAAATTTCCATTTATTCGCGATCTAGGCATAGGTAAAAAGAATCCATTCTATAACTCTTTTCATTACCTCTCGTGAGAAAATGATCTCACAAACAAAGGAAATGTACAGTACGAAATAACATAAAAAAAAGTAGACCTATTCAAAAAAAAAAGGATATGACTTTCTACCTCAATTTTTTTTGTCGCTTTGACAGAAAAAAAAATCAAAGAAATTATTCTAATTTCGTCGAAGTTGAAGAATCAAAGAATTTATTCTACGGATTAGGATAGATTGGGAAAATTTGAAAAGCTTTGATTCAATTTAAATTATGATATGATCAAAATAGGAAAAAGAATCGAATAATTGTTCTATGATGAAAATGAAAATAGAATAACTGTCCTTTTTGTCTTTCGTACATAGCAAGTATACACTATCTAATCAAAAAAAAAAATCCCCGGGATGCTTGCTTTAGGAATTTGTAATAGATCCACGGGGTAAAAGGTTGGTTTGGTTGTTGAGAGATCTAAAACTATAAAAGAATTTTCTCATTTTTATAGAATAGAAATGGAATTGAAGTCTAAAGAGAATTATGAGCTAAAGGTAATCATTATGTAGGAGAGATGGCCGAGTGGTTCAAGGCGTAGCATTGGAACTGCTATGTAGACTTTTGTTTACCGAGGGTTCGAATCCCTCTCTTTCCGTACCTTCACCTAATTCACCAATGTAACTAACCGCAATGTATCAAATACAAATAAGAACGGATACAAAAAAATAGTTAGACTTTTCTTTGATATAGATTCTTTTTTTTGATGTTGTTTGATATAGATTCTCTAGTCCTAATTTATGTGATACAAAAAAGAAAATACTGTAAAAAGCAGACACAGAATGGAAATTTTCATAAAAGATATGATACATGAATAGGATAGAAATCCCCGAATTAAATCCTTTGCCTTCCTTTCCTTATTTACTTAACCTTAACTTAGGCAAAAGGGAGGGGTGCAAATTTGTAAAACCCCCTTTTTTTTTTATTTTAGTTAGGGTTAAATCTGACGAGAATAATATTCTACGACAAGCAATTCATTTATTTTCAAACCGACCCATTTCCTATCTATTATTTGATTGACTAATCCTTTATATTGTAATGTGTGAAGGGTCAAATGTTTTGGTAATTCCTTATGTTTGGATGAATCCAGATAATTTTGAATCAGAGCTCGAGATTTTTTTTCATCCTTCACTGAAATAATATCTCGGGGTTTGCAGCGATAATTTGGTATATCTATTATACGACCATTAACTAAAATATGTCTATGGTTAACTAATTGGCGGGCTTGAGGAATAGTCGAAGCCATGCCCAATCGAAAAAGGATGTTATCCAAACGCATTTCAAGTAATTGTAGCAAAACCGGACCGGTTGGCCCTTTTGCTTTTCCGGCAATATGAACGTATTTAAGTAATTGTCGCTCTGTAAGACCATAATGAAAACGCAATTTTTGTTTTTCTTTTAAACGAATAGAATATTGAGAGTTTTTCCGGGGGCGCCATTGATTTCTAAGTCTAAGATCGCTTCCGGCTCTAGGGTTTTTACTAGTTAGTCCTGGTAAAGCTCCCAGACGGCGTATTTTTTTGAAACGAGGTCCTCGATAACGTGACATAAAGACTCCTTATTTATTTTATAAATTTGATTGAAATTTCATAAATAAAAAAATTAAAACTGAACTAAATGAAGCGAAATCCCATGAAATGAAGTATTGTACTACAAAAAAATAGGAATGAGATGAATTAGATCAATCTACATATTTTTTTTTATTGATTTTTTTGTTTGTATTTTTTGATTGTATATCGATTTTGATTGTATATCTATACAATCAAAAAATACAAATCTATTTATTAGATAACTTCTATATATTGATATAGAAATAGAAAGTTAGAAATAGAAAATATAGATAATTTATATAGGTAAATAAAACCAAAAGAAAACCCTTTCTTTTTTTTGTTCTTGATTTATTCTCCAAAGAAAAGATATAACTCCGCCATTCAGAATTGGAAGTTTCTAAGACATAATAAAGAGATTTTTGACCTTTGGAAAAAAAAAGATGAAGAAGCTCTTTCAATCTTCTTTGATTTCCAAAAATCTTATCAATCATGTAAAAAATAAAACAAATAGAAAAAGCCGGCTATCGGAATCGAACCGATGACCATCGCATTACAAATGCGATGCTCTAACCTCTGAGCTAAGCGGGCTTAAATAAAAGAAATTTTGCATACATGGGAATTAGGAAAACTCTTAGGATTTTATCTATTAACGATAACTTCTATTTTATTTAAATGTTAAATAACAATCAAATTGAATAATTTCAAATTGAATTTCTTTCGTTAGATTTAGTTTAGAGTTCTAAATCAAATCTATAAATAGAATCTACTAATTAGATTAGTAAGTGAGGATCCTTTTAGAGATTTTTTTTAATTTCTAATGCTCTAATTATTTTATATATTATAAGTCTAAATAATTAAAGTCTAAATACTAAATCTAAATGATTCAACTTTTTTTTAGACTTTAGACTAAATAATTAGAAATAAAAAATAATAAATAGAAATAAATGGAATAATTAGTTAGAACTAGAATACTATAAATGATAAAAATGCTAAATCAAATTTCTATTTTGAATT